TTCTAGGATATTGATATTATTAAGGATCTCATCGAAAACTTACAGCAGCCTGCCAAACAAAAGCTAAGAGAAAAAAGAGCACAGGTATGACTGGCATAAAATCTACGATTGGATTCAAAAAAGCATATGCTTCGGGCAATTTGCCGAAGAAAAAACTACTCGAATAAAGGGCAGAATTAAGACAGATCAAACTAAAGATCTTAAGCATAACAGACATTTTTTGTTCTTGGAGAGAATTGCCTTTTGATTGAGTTATTGATATAAGGAAGGGGGGAGTAAGTACGGTAGGCAAAAACTACTTCTTCCTCTTTTTGCTCTTTTTGTTTGAACCCCCATAATCAAAAATTCTCAAGGAGAATCGCAAAAATCATACTTTCATACAATATCTTAATTGAATTCTATGTAATGATCAATATGTAATGATCAATCAATTCAATTGAATTCAATATCTACACATATTAAACTACGCATCTCAAAAGCCTAGTAACAATAGAATCGATTCTATAGATATTTGAAATCGAGTTGACAAACAACCAATACTTACTTAAATTTTTATAAGTGTCGAGGACAAATCGAAATGGGGCGTCGCCAAGTGGTAAGGCAACGGGTTTTGGTCCCGCCATTCGGAGGTTCGAATCCTTCCGTCCCAGAGCATTTTATTTTTATTTTCTTATTTTTTATTTTCTTATTGAATTCTATGAGACTCAAATTTTGGTTTTAACTTTCATTGAATCTTTCAGTTCTGTTTCAATTTGAATGTTAGATGGAGTGTGATTCTTGTTTTGAATTTTGATCTTCGACAAATCTTTTTTTTTAGTGAACAAAGGAGGAATCGAGATATGAAAGAATCTCTATTCCCCATCCCATTTTTCTATCCCATAAAAGAGGCGGCCTCGATTAGTAATAGTAATTTGTAATTCATTTGTTTTTTTTTTTGTTTTTTGTGGGTCTCTTGGATCCTAACCAACTAACCTAAGGAGGTTGGTCCTAATTCAATTCGCTCAATAGGATGTCTTTGTCCAAATCTCATTAACAAACAAACAAGTAACCGATTTGTTTTCTTTGAATATTTTTTTGAAGTATTTCGGGTTTGGCTCTAATGAAAAATGAGAAATCTATATAGCGCTGTGGTGATTTATCAATTTTATTTACTTTAGAGCAAGATTAGATTGTCGAAAGGGTAATGACTCCGGAGTTAAACAATATGAAAATGAAATGAAACAATTTTAATTTCTGAAATTCAATATTTTTCAAATAAATATTGAAATATGAATATAGATTATTGATATTATGTTTCCGAAGGGATCTTGCTAAGACTTCTTCAGAAAAATCTTTACCCCAGCTATCTAATCTATAATTCTATAATACTAATTTATCTAGAATTCTTTATATATAGAAATAGATTTTATATATAGAAATATAAATAGAGAAAACTTATAGATCATGATGTCTACACATCAACCGAACCAATAATAGAACCTATGACTATTCATGATTCCATAATTGAATCAAGTCCATACCGGTTCCAAATTAAAATTATAGGAATGTTATGGTAAAACTTCGTTTGAAACGATGTGGTAGAAAGCAACGTGCGACTTGAAGGCCACGATCCGTTGTGGATTGTTACATCCACCATTTGATATAGGAATGAAGATGCTCTTGGCTCGACATCATTTGTTCTGTTCCACGAGAACCCTTGTTGGGTTTTCATGGAAATAGTTCATGATGAAGCTCGAGTAGTTAGTTTTTTTTTGGGGGGCAGGGATCTAGGGTTAATGCCAATCAATAAATTGGAACAACTTCGTAAACATATCTTCGATATAGAAAGAATCCAATTCGAGGAAGTTTCCAAAAATAGACTTGATCAAACTTTTTCGATCCGAAGTGTATCATGCGGGAATCCACCGTCTGTAGGATTCTTTGGTAGAAAGAAATAAAAAAAAGGTATGTTGCTGCCATTTTGAAAGGAAAGTCTTAAGAAACACCGAAGTAATGTCTAAACCCAATGATTCAAAACAAACTATCAAAGGATCCCAGAACAAGCAAACGCCGTTTTAATTGTCTCAATCACTGGATCAGACGGAAGAATCAAAATTCATTTGATTTTAAACGAGACAAGCATAGGGGGAGTAAAGACCGCTCAAGAAATTAAATTTTCTAAAACTTTTTATTTGAGAATTATCCAATTTGAGTTATGAGAGTAGGAATGATTTATTTTTCATTTTTATGAAGGAAGAAGCAAAAAATTTAATCAAAGTCTAATTGATTTTTTGTTCTAATTTAGAAATTTCATACATAGGCAAAACCTCGAATCCTTCATTTTTCTCGAGCCGTACGAGGAGAAAACTTCCTATACGTTTCTAGGGGGGGTGTTGCTCGTCTACATCTATCCCAATGAGCCGTCTATCGAATCGTTGCAATTGATGTTCGATCCCGAAGAGAAGGAAAAGATCTTCGGAAATTGGGTTTTTATGATCCGATAAGGAATCAAACTTATTTAAATGTTCCGGCTATTCTATATTTCCTCGAAAAAGGTGCTCAACCTACAGGAACTGTTCAGGATATTTTAAAGAGGTCGGGGGTGGAACTTCGTCCTAATCAAGCGAAATTCAATTAAGGAAAAAATTTGGTACAAAAATAGAAGATCAAAGTTAGACTTATAACTACCCTTTTTGTATTTCCTGCTCTATTTGTATATCTTTTTTAGATTTATCATTGCTTCCGTTGAATTCTGTTTTTATATTGAATTGAAAAAGCCTTTATTTCATTTCAATTTCATTATGAAAGTTTTCTTTTTATTTATTTTTTAATTTCTTACACTTTTTTGTATCTAGATTCTATATGTAGTGCCAATACAAGTCCTTTTGTTTTATTTTCATTCATTTAAATGAATATATGAATTATTCATATATTAGTTATTAGTATTTTTTTTCCATTTTTCAATTGAACCAATTTCAATTGAAAATGGAATTTCTTTTGTTTTTTCTATTGGGTTTTTTCTCAACATTTCTATTGACAACAGCGTATCAAACAAATATAATTCATTTTAATTGTCAATTTAAGTAAAGATAAGTGAAGTGGATCTATTTTTTGTTTCAAAAAAATTGTCATTTAGAAAATGTGTGTGTTTTTTTTTTTTAGATTTCTTTGTTCAACAGTTTGACTGAATCGTCTTCTTTTTTTGTTTTTGTATTCGGATTGTATCTATACAGTCTCTACTAGAATTCCCCAATTCTATATTTTTTTCGGGTTGCTAACTCAACGGTAGAGTACTCGGCTTTTAAGTGCGACTAGGATCTTTTACACATTTGGATGAAGTGAGGGATTCGTCTATACCATCGGTAAAGCTTGGAAGACCGCGACTGATCCTGAGGGGAAATGGATGTTAAAAACAGCATGTCGTATCAACGGAGAGTTCTGAGAATATTTCAGTCTTACTAGATCGGTATAAGGCCGTGTTCGAATTCTTAGAACCGAACAAAATGAAAATCCTAGTTAGGTCGAATGAATAAATGGATAAGGCTAGGGCTTCAATTCAATTCTGGGGAAAGAAAAAGCAACGAGCTTTGGTTCTTAATTTGAATGATTCCCGAGCTAATTAGACGTTAAAAATCAAAATAGATTAGTGCCCGCGGCGGGAAGGGGGTTCTCGCCTCACGAGTGGATTCTTTATTTTTTTGTAATGAATCCTACTTATTCTGGAATGGAGATTAGTGTGTAAAAGAAAAAGTATGTTGATAAAGAAAGTTTTTCCGAAATCAAAAGAGCGATTCGGTTTTCAAAATAAAGGATTTCTAACCATCTGATTATCCTATTCTAAAATTCCTATAATATAGATCGATGAAATGGAATGGGGGAGTCTAAGGAGAGTCTAGCGAATCCGTTTAAAGTTTACCAGGTTCCGAGGTATTTCTTATTCGAACTCTATTTATTTTTACTATATATAAATACCTTGTTTTGACTGTATCGCACTATGTATCATTTGATAACCCTCAAAATCTTCTGCCTTTGGTCCAAATCCAAATTAAAATGGAGCAAATTCAAAGATATTTACAGCCAGAGAGATCTCAACAACACAACTTCCTATATCCACTTCTCTTTCAGGAGTCTATTTATGCACTTGCTCATGATCGTGGTTTAAATAGGTCGATTTCTTTTAAAAATACCGGGTATGAAAAAAAATTGAGTTTTCAAATTGTGAAACGCTTAATTACTCGAATTTATCAACAGATCTATTTTACTACTTATTCTTCTAACAAAAGTCAAATTTTTGGGCCCAACAAGAGTTTGTATTCTAAACTGCTATCAGAGGGGTTTGCTTTTATTGTGGAAATTCCGTTTTCTTTACGATTCATATTAGAGCGCAAAAAAATATTAAAATCTCAGAATTTACGATCAATTCATTCAATATTTCCTTTTTTAGAGGACAATTTCTCACATTTAAATTATGTATTAGATATACTAATACCCTACCCCCCTCATCTGGAAATCTTGGTTCAAACTCTTCACTTTTGGGTGAAAGACGCTTCTTCTTTGCATCTATTACGATTCTTTCTCCACGAGTATTGCAATTTTAATATTTTCATTACTCCAAAGAGGTCCCGTTCCCCTTTTTCAAAGATAAATCAAAGATTTTTCTTCTTCTTATATAACTCTTATGTATGTGAATACGAATCCATTTTTTTATTTCTCCGTAACCAATCTCTTCATTTACGATCAACCAGTTTTGGAGCCCTTTTTGAACGAAACATTTTCTATGGAAAAATAGAATGCTTTGTAAAAGTCTTTGCTAAGGATTTTAAGGCAAACCTATGTTTGCTCAAGGATGCGGATCTTTCCATGCATTATTTTAGGTATCGGGGAAAATCAATTCTGGCTTCAAAAGGAACGCTTCTTTTGATGTCTAAATGGAACTATTATTTTGTCAATTTTTGGCAATGTTCTTTTTGTTTGTGGTTCCATACTGAAAGAATCTATATAAGTCAACTATCCAGCCATTC